CGCTACATCCCTTCCATTGGTCTACGGTGTCATTGTAGAGAATTCCTGTCTTGTTTTCCACATCGTTATCGCCTCTATTAAAATCTAGAATTTTTATGTCCATTTCGTCTTTTTGGTCTCATTTAACATATAATAATAGTAAAAAACTTCTATCTATATGAAATATGGAACGGAACCCCTAGGAAAAATAAATGAGTTGGGCAATATTGGGGAAGAAAAGGACGTTTTTTTCTGTATAAAAAAAAGTAAATCTTTTTATTGGATGATTGTACATTTCAATATGTATTATCTTCTGTATTACAAATTACAATAAAATGAAGGAGTTTTTTCAATGAGAGATCTACAAACATACCTTTCTGTGGCACCGGTACTAAGTACTCTATGGTTCGTTTCTTTGGCAGGTTTATTGATAGAGATTAATCGTTTTTTCCCGGATGCGTTGACGTTCCCCTTTTTTTCATTCTAGTTATTTTATTGAAGTGGGAAGGAATAAAGAAGATTAGAGATAAAATGAAATAGCAGCCCCCCCTCTTTTCTCTTTTTTCCCTTTTTAGAATTAGAATAAGGGAGGAAAGAGAAAGAATAAAAGTGCAGTCAACGGCTGGGAGATTGGGGTTCAGGTTGGAATTAAATTAATATGAAATTTCTCTGTATTAAATTAATTATTAATTAAACTTCTATGGAAGTCGAATAGAAACTCTGGTTCTAGGGAAAGAGTATTATACAAGATACTTCTATGAAATACTGTATGACTGTACTGTGATTTGAAATATAGTTTAGAAATCTTTCTATCTTATTTCCTATTCCTATATTGGTTGTAGTGAAATCTTGCATAAGAAGATAGCAAGTTACAAATTCTATTTTTTTACTTCCTTTCTTCTTTTTCGTTTCGGATTGAAAGAGGAAGAGTTGAGTAAATGAAAAATCCAAAGGAGGTTCATGGCCAAGGGTAAAGATGTGCGAATACCGGTTCTTTTGGAATGTACCGCTTGTGTTCGAAACGGTGTTAATAAGGAATCAACGGGCATTTCCAGATATATTACTCAAAAGAACCGGCACAATACGCCTAATCGATTGGAGTTGCTAAAATTCTGTCCATATTGTAACAAACATACGATTCACGGGGAGATAAAGAAATAGATCGAAGCGAGTACCTGCGCTCTTATCTTACAAGGAAAGGGAAAAAATGACATTATATATATAACATATTTAACATAGTTAAAGATAATTATAAACAAACTAAATCCTATTTATTTATTCTAATTCTAATTAGAGATACGGCTGAAATAGGATTTTAGGGATAAGAAATAAACTAACCAAACCATGGATAAATCCAAGCGAACTTTTCTTAAATCCAAGCGATCTTTTCGTAGGCGTTTGCCCCCGATCCAATCGGGGGATCGAATTGATTATAAAAACATGAGTTTAATTAGTCGATTTATTAGTGAACAGGGAAAAATATTATCTAGACGAGTGAATAGATTGACCTTGAAACAACAACGATTAATTACTATTGCTATAAAACAAGCTCGTATTTTATCTTTGTTACCTTTTCTTAATAATGAGAAACAATTTGAAAGAACCGAGTCGACCACTAGAACTCCTAGTCTTAGAGCCAGAAAAAGATAGGTTTACTCTTTCTTCACTTGAATTCAAATCCCCATCCGAACTCAAAAGCGGATTGGTCTTTTGTTGGAAAAATCCAAGAATCCGAATTGAATTCTCGTGTCGTAAGAAAAAAAAAGAATAATCTGGGAAGAATAAATTTTTTTATTGAACGTGTTGATTCATATTTATTTTGACTACTTTCTCATATTTTATCATATTCTATTCATTCATTTTTATTTGACCTTCCCGGAGTTCATTCTCCGGGCAACTCCGTTTAACCGGTGGATTCCTTCCAACTTACTTCTTTTATGATCTCATTGGAAATCATATAAAGACAATTCCTATTTGAGATAGCTATTTGTGCAAGTATTTTACGATTAAGAAGCAACTGTCTTTTGTACAGATCATTTATTAACCTACTATAACTATAGCATACCCCCCTTTCACGAATTGCTGCATTTATTCGAGTGATCCACAAACGACGAAAATTAATTTTTTGCTTATCCCTATCCCGATGAGCCGAAACCAAAGCTCTTATTTTTTGTTGAGTAATAGTTCGAGTAAGTCTTGAATGAGCCCCCCGAAAGCTTGATGCAAATAAACGAATTTTTGTTCTACGTCTCCGAGCGATATATCCCCGTCTAATTCTGGTCATTGAATAAATGAAACTTTAACGAATAACTAATAGATTTCCTTTCTTTCAGTTATTCTTTTGCCCCTTTCCTAGTATATTAATAACAAAACGGATTTTTCCAATGTATAAACTAAAAATTCCAATGGCTTTGGCTACTATAACCTTCCCAACCACGATTTTTTCTAGGCATTTCACCTCGAAATACGATATACTAGGTATTAAAAAAAAAATAGCATGATAAATAAATAGTGGATTCCATCGTTTCTATGGTTACTTCTTAAACGGTGAGGTCTTCTCTATACACCGGAGCCTTTACTTCATTTAATCAATGTTATTGCTAACTTGTATAGTTCACATTCTTCGGCTCTACCCAGAAATTCTCCAGTAATAGGTCTTTCACAACGAGCTCTACCTATACAGTAACGGTATTTAATTATGAAAGTTGGCTGGGTAGCTGACCTTGTTAGTCCGTTCTTGCAAGAGGGGTCTATGTTAACTAAGATTTCCTCCGCTTAATGGATAACCATTTGCTACCAATGGAGAATTGCTTCTCATCTTAAATTGAGGTGAGTGGTTTTACACCAATAGAAACCATAAATTTCATACAAAATAAAAGGAATATGATCAATTATCTTTCTTTTTAGATAATAAAAAAGAAATGTAGTTCATTTTTCCGTTCTATCCTATTTGATCATTTTTATTTGAACATTGTTCTCTTTCCTTTGTTCTAGTTCATGATCTGAACGAGTCGCACATACACCCTAGTACATGTTCCTCGACGCTGAGGGCATCCCCGAAGCGCGGGGGATTTTGTGACATTTCTAATTGGCTGTCTTGTATTTCTAATAAGTTGTTTAATCGTTGGCATGTTGAATCATATACATAATGGGCTGGTTTAGATCGATCCTAACCGGATGATTATGAATTACTTTTATTCAATAGAATAGGAAATAAAAATCATTCATCATAGAATATGAAAATGAAACTCGGCAGGGTTAATTTGAAATTACGAATTGACGCGAAATCCAGGCTATTGTCATTCAACCGCTACAAGATCAACAATTCCATAAGCTTGGGCCTCTGTTGCTGACATAAAAACATCTCTTTCCATGTCTTCGGATACAACCCATAAGGGTTTGCCCGTTCTTTGTACATAAACCCTTGTCAGGGTTTCACGTAGTTTCAGCAGTTCTCCCACTTCCAGGATGAATTCTCCCGTTGCTACTTCAGAAAAAGAACCAGCAGGTTGATGGATCATTACCCTGATGATATAAGATAATAAAAGGTTTCTCTAGATGAGGGGAAGATAAAAGAAAGTAATAAAAGAATAACAAGAAAAAAAGATAGAATCGAACAACCGTACGGGCATTATGCATTGCATACGGCTCTACAATCAAATTGACCCTTACCTAAAAAAATAGGATCGATCAGACCCCGATAGGTAAATGATCAACTTACCACCCTTCCTTTCGGAGGAATTCAAAAATACTATGATGGCTCCGTTGCTTTCTATATTTATTATATTTTTTTGTCTGTGATTTGTCTGTTATTCAGCAATCCCAAAGTTGCTTTTTTGTTTGATCAAATAAACTAAGGAAAAAAGAATCTTGTTTTTTTTCGCTCTATACTCTCTAAAAAATATTCTTAAGAGACCTCTGGTGTGAAAAAAAGTTTGTGACGCTGAACTGGACTTCCGATAATAAAATAGGAAATACCTTTTTCTCATATTACTCTCTCGATACATAATCTAATCTAATGTTTCGAAAACAAAATTTCTTATATCGAATTCAAAGTGCCATGCTATTATTACTTAATATTCATATTTCATATGGCGAAGGCATAGTCTTCTTTTTTCTGTCAAATAAAAGCCTCATTGGCGCCAAGCGTGAGGGAATGCTAAACGTTTGGTAATTTCTCCTCCGACCAGGATAAAAGATCCCATTGAAGCGGCTGATCCCATGCATATTGTATGTACATCTGGTAGCACAAATTGCATAGTATCATAAAGAGCCACCCCCGGTATTACCCATCCGCCAGGAGAGTTTATAAACAAATACAGATCTTTAGTATCATCCTCGATACTAAGATATATCATAAGACCAATAAGTTGATTTGAGATCTCGCTATCAACCTCTTGACCTAAAAAAAGTAATCTTTCTCGATAAAGTCGGTTGATTAGGGTCAAATTGTATCCCCCAGGAACCGTACAGGCGCCTTTTGACGCATACGGTTCAAAAAAAAGAGAATCAATGTGTAGATTCCAATACTTTTTCTTTTTTCATAGCAATAGCAATAACTTATATATAAGCAATAACTTATAATAAAAGGATTTTCTTTTATTTTTCACGAAACATGAGTTTGTGTTCCTTTCTTTATCCTTATATTTATTATATTTATAACGTATAATATAAAATAAACTTATCCAATTAACTTTTCATTGATGGATTGTTTCATCGAGATTCAATCCAAATCACGATGTCATTTTCTTGTTCTTAAATGGGCCTCTTTAATCTTTTTAGGTTTATGCTCTACTCCGGGTAAAGATCCGCCCGATTTTGATTTGCACATATAGTACAAATGCTCCCATTACCACTTCTTTTTGTTATCCCTTCTTTTTTTTTCAATTCACGCATTCCGTAAAATAGTTGACGGCTTCATGCATATTACTCGATTGATTGATTAACATAAGAGTTTGAAATAACTTCTACTTACAAAAAAGGATTTTTTTAAGAATAGGAAATAGGAATCCTTTATGATATAGACTACTTGGTTTTTTTAAACGGAGCCTGGATACTTCAATGTAGTAGTCCAACTAAGCCAACCATAAATTCTTCTAATTTAGAATAGTAATAATAATTCGAATCCCCCCCAAAAATGGATCTAATTGCACTTCACGCTCCAAATTTTTGATGATTCAATGAATCTTTCGTGGGCGAAACAGAGGATATCTCGATTGGGGAGAAAACGGGAAAATCCCATATGACCCAATATATCTGACAAGTCGCACTATATGTCAACCCAAGATGCATCTTCCTCTCCAGGACTTCGAAAAGGTACTTTTGGAACACCAATAGGCATTAAATGAAAGAAAAAAGAACTAAGTACTATATTTTACTTTGATGTGGAAACGTAACAAAGCCTTTATTATCTTTAGAATTAAATTATTGTACTTTATCCTACTCTAACTCTAATTTTATGAATAAAATTAGAAAAATTTATAAAGAAAGTAAGAAAAAAAAAAAAGGAAAATTATTACGAATAGTGTCCTCTAATGATGAACAAGTATGGGCACATTCGCTCATAGAAAATGGCATTAACCTCCCCATTGCGTATTGGTACTTATCGAGTATAGAATAAATCTGCTTCTCTGTGTTCCTACGAACAAAACTGTTCCATTATTACCAACAGAATAGAACAAATATGAACCCTTACGTTGAAATAATCCACTAAATAGGGGGGTCCATAACATAGTCATAGTATAGTCTTTTCCAATGCAATAAAGTTACGTAGTGTCTTTTTTCTTTCATAAAGGGGTATTTCCATGGGTTTGCCTTGGTATCGTGTTCATACCGTTGTATTGAATGATCCCGGACGTTTGCTTTCTGTTCATATAATGCATACTGCTTTGGTTGCTGGTTGGGCCGGTTCGATGGCTCTGTATGAATTAGCGGTTTTTGATCCTTCTGACCCTGTTCTTGATCCAATGTGGAGACAGGGTATGTTCGTTATACCCTTCATGACTCGTTTAGGAATAACCAATTCATGGGGCGGTTGGAGTATCACGGGGGGGAGTGTAACGAATCCGGGTATTTGGAGTTATGAAGGTGTGGCTGGATCGCATATTTTCTTTTCTGGATTGTGCTTTTTGGCAGCTATCTGGCATTGGGTGTATTGGGATCTAGAAATATTTTGTGATGAACGTACAGGAAAACCTTCTTTGGATTTGCCAAAAATATTTGGAATACATTTATTTCTTGCAGGCGTGGCTTGCTTTGGTTTTGGTGCATTTCATGTAACAGGCTTGTATGGTCCTGGCATATGGGTATCCGATCCTTATGGGCTAACAGGAAAAGTACAATCTGTAAATCCAGCGTGGGGTGTGGAGGGTTTTGATCCTTTTGTTCCGGGAGGAATAGCCTCTCATCATATTGCAGCAGGGACTTTGGGCATATTAGCAGGCCTATTTCATCTTAGCGTTCGCCCGCCCCAACGTCTATACAAAGGATTGCGCATGGGCAATATTGAAACTGTCCTTTCCAGTAGTATCGCTGCTGTCTTTTTTGCAGCTTTTGTTGTTGCCGGAACTATGTGGTATGGTTCAGCGACTACCCCCATCGAATTATTTGGGCCTACTCGTTATCAATGGGATCAGGGGTACTTCCAACAAGAAATATATAGAAGGGTTAGCGCTGGATTAGCCGAAAATCAAAGTTTATCAGAAGCTTGGTCTAAAATTCCCGAAAAATTAGCCTTTTATGATTACATCGGAAATAATCCGGCAAAAGGGGGATTATTCAGGGCGGGCTCAATGGATAACGGGGATGGAATAGCAGTTGGATGGTTAGGACATCCTATCTTTAGAGATAAAGAAGGCCGTGAACTTTTTGTACGTCGTATGCCTACCTTTTTTGAAACATTTCCGGTCGTTTTGGTAGACGGAGACGGGATTGTTAGAGCTGATGTTCCTTTTCGAAGGGCAGAATCAAAGTATAGTGTCGAACAAGTAGGTGTAACTGTTGAGTTCTACGGTGGTGAACTCAATGGAGTCAGTTATAGTGATCCTGTTACTGTCAAAAAATATGCTAGGCGCGCTCAATTGGGAGAAATTTTTGAATTAGATCGTGCTACTTTGAAATCCGATGGTGTTTTTCGTAGCAGTCCAAGGGGTTGGTTTACTTTTGGACATGCTTCATTTGCTTTGCTCTTCTTCTTCGGACACATTTGGCATGGTGCTCGAACTTTGTTTAGAGACGTTTTTGCTGGTATTGACCCAGATTTGGATGCTCAAGTAGAATTTGGAGCATTCCAAAAACTTGGAGATCCAACTACAAGAAGACAAGCAATCTGATACAACATTTCTTTCTTTCGAATCTATTTTCTTTTTATGATTTGATGTTGATATAGGGTACCATAGAAATCTTGATTTGAATCGTCATTTTTTTTTGTTACTCTTGCTCTTTCTTTATCCGGGATATGATCCCCCCAAAATAAACAAAAAATAAACAGGTATGGAAGCTATAATTGTAAACCACGATCGA